TAGACTAGTAATCTTTGACGAACAGGATAAAGAATCTTTTTTTCTTTCGACACAAGAAAGAGATGTGGAAAATTCCTTTTCTTGTGTCGAATACTAGGAAGATGAATAATCGTCCCTATAATTTTGTGTTCCACGCATTTATCCGTTCTATTCCCCGCTTACTTATGTCTAGTATCTAGTCGAATTTTATTCGATTAGAATAGAAAACACTATTAATGTATTTTATGACATTGAAATGTGATAATAGTAACATAATCATACCACCCCAATTTGGATTCAAAAAAAGTAAAAAGTCTTCTTCACAATCTACATACTATGACTAGGAATGCAGTACAAGTAATGAGTATAAAAAAGCAAAAGGCTTTTCATAATATCCATTTTTTATCATAAAGAGTCGTCAAAAATAATTTTGTTCTTTTTACGTTATGAGCTCAATGTCGATAAATCCGCGAGTCTAGAAATTCATTTCTGACAATTGAACCTTCTCGAACTGTTTCTTTTTAAGAACCAAAAAGATTTGTGCCAAAATAACAGATGCCAAGAAGAACAAAAGGCCTTGGACACGTAAGGGATCTTGAAGTACTATTTCTGCATCTCCCTGACCAAATCCGCCCACATTAGGATTACTCGTCAACGGTTGATCCAATTTGATAGATTCGCCTTCTGAAACAAGAAGTTCTGGCCCTGGAGGGATAATATCAACCACTTGACGTCCATCCGATGCATCCGCTATGGTTATTTCGTAACCCCCTTTTTCTTTTCGTATTATTTTACCTACTATACCTGCTGATGTAGCATTATAAACTGTATTGTTACTTTTGCTCCCGTCGGGATAAATCTGGCCCCTTCCCCTGTTTCCGCCTACATATATAGGATATTTTAAGAAGTGAACCTCCTTCGTAGTAGCGGGGTCCGGGGAAAGGATAGGAAAGGTTATTTCACTATATTTCTGACCAGGAACGGGGCCTATCACAAGAATATTTTTTTTATTGGGGCGATAGCTCTGAAAAGACAGATTGCCTATCTTTTCTTTTATCTCGGGGGAAATCCGATCAGCAGGAGCTAATTCAAAACCCTCTGGTAAAATAAGAACAGCCCCTACATTCAAAGCACCTTTTTTACCATTAGCAAGAACTTGTTTTAGTTGCATATCATAAGGGATTCGAACAACTGCTTCAAATACAGTATCTGGAAGTACCGTTTGTGGAACTTCAATATCCACGGGCTTATTAGCTAAATGGCAATTGGCACATACAATACGACCAGTCGCTTCTCGCGGATTTTCATAACCCTGCTGTGCAAAAATGGGATATGCACTTGAAATGGATGGCCGAGTTATGATATATATCATGAGCGATACGGAAATGGATCGAGTAATTTGTTCTTTTATCCAAGAAAAAGTCTTTCTAGTTTGCATGGTCCAACCATTGAGCCCAAAAATGTCTACAATAAATTTGGTAGGTCGCTAACCTAGTTCCCTATCCGTAATTCTGCTATTTACTGGAATAATTTTACTGGAATAAATAATATTAATATATAGAATAAATCTTTGGGATGGGTATAAAAATAAAGAGTAAGTTTGATTTTACATGCTTTGCTTCTGTACAACTACAAAGTAAGAAACGTTAGAATTGAATTGGATTAATATCAGTAGATCCTTTTTTAATCATTCATTGAATGATAAATAACTACAAGTGACGGAGAAACACGATTTAAATAACGAAAAATCAAAAATTTAAATAGAGTATCTAGAATGACTGGAAAAGTAGAAACAAGACCAGATATAATTTGATCATTATGAGCAAATCCAAAATCTTTGTAGACAAAGCCAATCATTAGTTCCCAACCATGGGGCGAATGGAATCCGATACATAAATCTGTTAATAAAAGAATCGAAAAAGCCTTTATTGTGTCACTTAAGTTATATAGGAATTCCTGAGCCCAAGAGTTAAGAATAACAAGTTCTTTATTACCCAAAATTGAATAACCACTTAGAATAACGAAACAGATTATATTTGTCAAGAAGTGCAAAATCGTATGGATATGATCCTCATTGTGTATCTTGATTAATTGGAGCGTTTCTTTGTGGATTCCTATACGAAGGTTTTGTAGATGTGTCTCCGAGTATTCCTTGATCATTTCCTCCAAAAGAAAGATTTCCTCCAATTCTATGAATTTTTCGAGAATATTTTTTTCTTGAATATCATTCAAAAAAATTTCAGATTGCCTAGTATTCCACAAATAAGTAACCCAAGATTCCAGACTTTTATTAAATGAGAGAGAAATCCACCAGGGCAAAAATACTATAGATGCAAGATATAAAAGAGGGTTGAATGCTTTCTTTTTTGACATTTTTTCATTTCGTCTATGAATTTTTAATGAACCGACCTCATTAGTTGACTCTACGCCATCCAATATTTCTCTCATGCATGAGTTCTATTACAAAGTATCGAACTTATGAATCTATTCACTGTTTTGTTTTGTGGTTGTTACGTTACGTATAGGTCTTCTTTGACTAGAATGAGCGTTATGAAGAAACTTCAGTTAAGTTATGGTATAGAAAAGGGGGATTCTTTAGTATTTCCTTACTGCTGAGAAAGCATTCACTCTCTCAGCTCATTTATCAAAATACTTCAATCGGTACACGCAAGAAATAGGCCAATTCGGCAGCTTTTTGTTCGATTTCCCGTGGAGTAACATTCTCATCAGTACGAGTCAAGGGAATGGCCCCCTGGCCTCTGATATCCATATAAAGGACACGGCGAGCATAAATACCCTCTTTAACTTCTATTCTGACGGACTGAATATCCTTTATAAGGAATCGGAGGAAGATGCGACGATTTTTTCCAGGGAATCCCCAACGAAAAATACACACCATTCCTTCTTTTCTATCGAATCGATCATAACCACCCCCTACATTCCACGAAATTGTGCACCACAAATAGGAGCTAATAAAGAGACCCGCGATCCCATAGAAAGACATCACAATCCCTTGTGGAAAAAAAAGGATTTGCTGAGACGGAAATAAAGATATCAAGTTTCTCCCAAGATAACTGGAAGTTCCAACCAATAAGAATCCTAATGAACCTAAAAAAAGGATAACGGCCCAGCAGAAATTACTTGTTTTTCGCGACCCCGTTATAGGTTGTATCCATATATGTTCTGATCGACAACTCATACTTGATCTGGTTTCGTTTTATTGTAATTGAGAGAATACCCTAGACTTTAGTCTTTTTGTTTCCGAAGTAACTCTCATCAACTAGTACTAGTTTGATGTGAACCTTTAAGAGTAATTTATCAAATTGGTTAGATCTAAAAAAAAAAAATACCCTTCGTATGATCCCATCAATATACATATAGATGTACCGATTTTACAGTTCAGCCATCCGGCGATCCTGATATTTTTTCAAATAGATAGAATAGAATTCCTTTACCCCCATATCATCTTTCTACAGGCCAAAGAGCCCCTTTTCGGCGGAAGCGCCGCATGTTATACCCTCTTTTCTTACACTAAATAGGTATCTGCGTTATGATACAAGTCTTAGTTTTGAAAAAAAAAAATGGATCAGAGTTGGGCCCATCAGATCTAAACAGTCTTATTTTTTTGAACATGAAGAAATAAAGAAGCCATTGCCATTGCCGGAAATACTAAGCCTACTAAAGGCACCAAAACAGAGGGAAAGTCTAAAGTTGTCATATAAAGGATACCTCAATTTACTATTTGTACCTGTTATTATTTATATTAATATTATAAAGATAAAGATTAGTATAAATCTAAGTATATATCTAAGTGAGTATAGAAGGTACAAAAGCATATCTATAGTTTCTATAATTCTAAATTATATATTTGGATTATATATACATACGTAAGACGTAGAACAAAAATTTTTTATTTTCCTAGAATTTAACGAAAATAAGAATTCACTATTTTTCTTGTTGATAGAGGCCTCTTAACTGAATTAGTAATCAAGAATATAGATAAAAAGGAGTTATCCACAACTTTTGATTTCTTTTTACAATTTAGATCTTATGTCAACAAAGAAACCCCATTCATATTCGTTTTACTTGGATTCTGATAAACTAACTACTTGTTTGCTACAAATAAAAAAGGAACTTAATGCTCTATTGAATTTTCATTCAAAGGAAAGAAAGCGTGGAGCTGAAATAACTCACTCAGAACGCTTTTTAAAGGATTACGTGGTACGATTAGATCGAATAAGCCCTTCTGGAATAAATATTCAGCCGCCTGTGAACCTTCAGGTACTGTTTTATTCAATGTTTGTTCAATTACTCTTTTACCCGCAAATGCAATATAGGCATTGGGTTCGGCAATAATGATATCTCCCAACATACCAAAACTCGCAGTTACCCCCCCTGTAGTAGGAGATGTAAGAATTGGTACATAGAATAACTTTTTATTTGATTGATAATCATATAAAGCAGAAGATATTTTAGCCATTTGCATTAAACTCAAACTTCCCTCTTGCATACGCGCCCCCCCAGAAGCACATACTATAATAAGAGGGAGAAATTTGTTAGTAGCGTACTCAATCAAACGGGTTATTTTCTCCCCAACCACGGATCCCATACTACCCCCCATAAACTGAAAATCCATAACCCCAAGTGCTATGGGAATACCGTTTAATTGGCCTATACCTGTTTGAACGGCTTCAGTTAATCCTGTCTTTCGTTGATAAGAATCGATACGATCTTTATAAGGCTCCTCTTCCGAATGAAATTCAATGGGATCCAAAGAAACCATGTCTTCATCCATAGCATCCCAAGTATCCGGATCGATCGAAAGTTCGATTCTATCGGAACTACTCATTTTCAAATGATATCCACATTGTTCACAAAGATTCATTTTTGATTTTAAAATTTTCTTATAATTTAATCCATAACAATTTTCACATTGAACCCACAAATGTCTGTATTTTTGAGTTACATCCAGATCATTGGAACTTTCTATTATAGTGCTAACATTCGTGCTGGTACTTATA